GAAGAATTAGCTAAAACTACTCCAGTTAGTCCTCCTACAGTAAATAAAAATACAAATCCAAATGCTCAAAGTATAGCTGGGCTATACGTTAGCTGTGTTCCATGTAATGTAGCTAATCAACTAAAAATTTTAATTCCTGTAGGTACAGCAATAATTATAGTAGCTGATGTGAAATAAGCTCGTGTATCTACATCTATCCCAACAGTAAATATATGATGAGCTCAAACAATAAATCCTAATAATCCAATAGCTAATATAGCATAAATTATCCCTAAATTTCCAAATGTTTCCTTCTTTCCTCTTTCTTGTGTGATAATATGAGAAATTATTCCAAATCCAGGTAAAATTAAAATATAAACTTCTGGATGTCCAAAAAATCAAAATAAATGTTGGTATAGAATTGGATCTCCTCCTCCAGCAGGGTCAAAGAATGATGTATTTAAATTTCGATCTGTTAATAATATAGTAATAGCTCCAGCTAATACAGGTAATGATAATAATAATAATACAGCTGTAATTACTACTGATCAAACAAATAAAGGTATTCGATCTAATGTAATTCCTGGAGACCGTATATTAATAACTGTAGTAATAAAATTTACAGCTCCTAAAATTGAAGAAATCCCGGCTAAGTGAAGAGAGAAAATAGCTAAATCAACTGAAGCTCCAGCATGAGCAATTCCAGATGAAAGAGGTGGATAAACAGTTCATCCTGTACCGGCTCCATTTTCTACTATACTTCTAGAAATTAGAAGAGTTAAAGAGGGGGGTAACATTCAAAAACTTATATTATTTATTCGAGGGAATGCTATATCTGGGGCTCCTAATATTAGTGGTACTAATCAATTCCCAAATCCTCCAATTATAATAGGTATAACTATAAAGAAAATTATAATAAATGCATGAGCAGTTACAATAACATTATAAATTTGATCATCTCCAATAAAAGCTCCTGGATGACCTAATTCAGCTCGAATTAGAATTCTTAATGAAGTTCCTACTATTCCAGCTCAGGCTCCAAAAATAAAATATAAAGTTCCAATATCCTTATGATTTGTTGAAAATAATCATTGTCGCGATTAAATGGCTGAAGTTTAGGCAATAAATTGTAAATTTATTTATGGGAATTATCTCTTTAATCAGGCTTTATAGTCAATAATGATATTAGACTGCAATTCTAAAGGAATAAATAATTTATTAAAGCTTAAGAATTAAAAGATTAATACAAATATTTTCAGCTTTGAAGGCTATTAGTTTATTTAACTTAAATTCTTATAAAATTATATAAAATATTAAAATTATTAATAATCCTCCAATTGAAATAAAATTTAAAATTAAACTTATTGATGATATTTTTATATTATAGGTATTTTTTAATATTCAAGTATTTTTTTGATAATTTAATATAAAAATACTATATGATAATCGTAAATAAAAATATAAAGTAATTAATGTTAAACAAACAGAAATAGTTAAAATAAATAATTGATTTATACTAGTTAAATTTTGAATTACTAATCATTTAGGTAAAAATCCTAAAAATGGGGGGAGACCCCCTAGTGATAATAAATTTAAAAAAATTAAAAATTTAATAATTGGATTTATTATTGAAATATTAAAAATTTGATTAAAATAAAATAATTTAAAATTATTAAATATTATAATAATTGAAATTGATAATAATGAATATAATAAAAAATATGTTATTCATAAAAGCTCATTATTTATTATTGCTAACAATATTCATCCTAAGTGATTAATGGAAGAAAAAGCTATTAATTTACGGATTGATGTTTGGTTTAATCCTCCTAATGAACCAATTAATATTGATAAAATAATTGATATTATAAAAAAATTATAACAAAAATTATAAGAAATTAATATTAAAGGTGCAATTTTTTGTCAAGTTATTAAAATTAGCCCATTAATTCAGGACAAACCTTCCATAACTTCAGGGAATCAAAAATGGAAAGGAGCCGCTCCTCTTTTTAATATTAATGTTGATAAAATTAAAATTTCATTTAATCTATAAAATTGAGAAAGATTATTATTAAAAAAAAATATTAGGATAATAATAGCAAATAATAAAATTGAAGAGGCAAATGCTTGAGTTAAAAAATATTTTAAAGAGCTTTCTGAGGTTAATAAATTTTTTTTATTATCATTTATTAGGGGGATAAATGATAATAAATTAATTTCTAATCCTATTCAAGCTCCTAACCAAGAATTTGAAGAAATTGTGATTAGTGTTCCAAATATTAAAGTAATGATAAAAATATTGTTTGAAATTTTTTTAATTAAAAAGAAAAGGATTATAACCTTTATAAGTGGGGTATGAACCCAATAGCTTAATTAGCTTATCTTTTTATATTTTAGTGTACGATGCACAATAGATTTTGATTCTTTTGGAAACAGTTTAATTCTGTTAAATATAATGAATGAAATTATAAATTTCATAATTTACCCTATCAAGGTAATCCTTTTTATCAGGCAATTCATT